TGATTTTAGAAGGAAGGGATATAATGAAATTCTTGATTGGATCTTCTCAGAGGAACGATCTATTTTATTTGATTTATGGATCCAAATTTTAAGAAATAAAAAAAAAAAGAGGGTGGTTTTGTTTTATTCAAATTCGAAACGCCTCGTGATCTTCAACCAATTATGTGCTTCAATATAATTACCTGGAGTAAGCGCTATAGCTTGTTTCCAATACTCAGCAGCTTGATCGGACCAAGCCTCCGCAATTTCAGAATCACCCTGTAGAATGGCCTGTTCTCCCCGGTCGGAATAGGCGGGTCAATTCCTTCCCTTAGAACCGTACTTGAGAGTTTCCTACCTCATACGGCTCATCAATCGATTCTTTTTGTGTCCCATCTTATTAATTTACCCTATGGTAACTGAATTAGATTTCTAATAAATCTATCCTATTTTTCTTGGGTTAACCAGAACCAGAAGAAGTTAATTACATAAGTTTCAAACTCTAATTTTAATTTAATCAATAATCAGTTTTATCTTTTCTCCCACACCTTCAGAAGAATGAAGAATAGATATCCCCTATATTGTTTGTTAAAATTTTCTGAAAGGTAACTATCTCGATTTCATTTCATATATGAAATTCATATAGAATCGTTGAAAAAGACTTTCCTCCATAAGAAAAAAGAACTTACTATCTTTGGGATTTGATACTACACCGCTGCTCAATATCTTAGTGGATTGACTCTATTACATAAGTTGATTCCGAACTTTTATCTCATATCATGACATAAGTAAGCAGTTCTTAACTGTATCGACCCAATAGCTTGCTAATTGATCTTTACGGCGCTTTCTATATCAATTAGATCCTTTATCCATAGAGTATATAGGCGTACTTATTTCTTCTTTGGTTCTCGTGAAGTCTCTTTCCTTGCTACAGCTGATAAAAATCGTTACTTTGGACGATGCATATGTAGAAAGCCTATTTTTTTTTTCTAGTATTTACTAGCCGATTTTATCTGTTTTTCCCTCGTTCTATAGTGGAGATAGTCGCACGTAATGACAGATCACGGCCATATTATTAAAAGCTTGTGGTAAGAATGGGTTTCGTTCTAGTGCCCGAAAATAATATTCCAAAGCCTTCGTATGCTCTCCATTGCTTGTGTGTATAAGGCCTATGTTATAGAGTATATAACTTCGATCATAAGGATCAATTTCTAGTCGCGTAGCTTCATAATAATTCTGTAAAGCTTCCGCATAATTTCCTTCGGATTGAGCTGACATCCGTTACGGTCGTTCACTCTATTCAAAGAATCTCCGTTCCAGAACCGTATGTGAGATTTTCATCTCATACGGCTCCTCCCTACTGTGCATAAAGTACTGTGGGAAATAATCTATGTAATCAAAATTTCACTATTCTCATTATGAACTGACAGGGACTAGTATTTTTACAAGAAATTTCTAGCCAGCCTTCCCGAAAGGGTTTGTTTTTTCTTAACACCAATCATATTAGTGCTAGATGGAAATGGTAACTCCAACGATTTCTTTGTCCTCAACGCTTCCTATTTCTAGGAATTAGTCACTTCAACGATCTTTGATGGTTATACGGGTATCCAAAGTACGAACGAGATGGATGTTTGTTGTCCCAACCATTCTTGTTAGTCCCGATATCGATAAGGAAAGGGAAGGGAAGGGGGAATTTATAACAAAGTTTTCGTGTTGTTGATTCCTAGGAGTAGCGCTTCTTCCCCTATGCTGCCTATTTGTACTAGTGGAGTAGGATTAACCCGCAAACTAGAACCTATAGTATAGGCGTAACCTTTCGCTCAATACTAAAATCGATAATTAAAGCATCTGAGGCTGCATCAATCGAGGATACACGACAGAAGGAATTGTTCTATCTCTAAACTTCACCTTCACTAAGCGTGGGTTTCTTTCAAAAATTTGTTTCTTTCTATCCCGAATCGCGTCTATTTCTATCAGACTAAGGGCTAAAAAAAAAACAAGAATCAAATCGCACCATCTCTGTAATAGGTAAATGCCCTTTTTTCTCCTGAAGTTGTCGGAATTATTCGTAATAAGATATTAGCTACAATTGAAGAGGTCTTATCAATAAAATTTCCATTTATCCGAGATCTAGGCATAATTAGCAATCCATTCTATAATTCTTCTCATTTTCCCTTTTGGAAAATAAGAAAATCCCACAAAAAAGGAATCATACAGTAGTACGAAATATCATAAAAATATAAAAATAGACTGATTCTAAAAAAAAAAATGTAGACCTTCCACTCAAATTGTGCCCTTTTGGACAAGGAGAGATATTCAATATTTGAATTGAATAAGATTAGATTTCATTCCAATTTTAATTTAGTAGTATACTGATGAACGAAACTATTACTATTTGAATACCCAAGAACTTTGTTTTTTTTACTATGGATTCTGGTAATTCGAGAAGTTTTTATTTGGTTATGATCAAAAAAAGGAGGAAAAAGAATGGAATAATAATCATTCCATAATAAAATATAAT